CCTGAATTAGCCACTAGACAGATCTTATCTGTCTGGCTATGGAAATAGATTCCATATTTAACTTAGATATTATATATCTAATCTATATATAGTGAATATATATAGATATGTAGTATAAAAAAAATAGTATAAAAATATTCCATTGTTGATTCTTAAAATTTTTTATTCTTAGAAGTGTATAAGTGTACAAACAAACTAGATTCATAGTAGCTCATTCATAAACGAAAAACTGGGTTTACCTAATCTAAAACTAGTGAATATAAGAGAAAAAAATGGATAACTTATTTATGTTTATCCATCTTCTCAGATTTCCAGATTTATCATTTTTTTTTTTTTTTTTCATTTCCTGGTTAAGTCTGAGATATAAGTCTGAGATAGATATATGTCTATTTCTCTTAACAATGAGTTAATCAATAAAAAAAGTGAGCGCAATCCCGTTTCGCCCGCTTTTCTGACTTTCTGACAGACCAATCATTCCATGAAAGTGAAAGTATATTTCGAATTTAGTCATACAATTTCGTTCTATTGACAATTTCAAAAAACTATTTATACTATGAGAATAGTATGCTGACACTCCGGCAAATAGGCCCCCATCGTCTAGTGGTTCAGGACATCTCTCTTTCAAGGAGGCAGCGGGGATTCGACTTCCCCTGGGGGTAGGGTATTACGAAAGGAAGTTGATCATGAATTATTAATCAATCTGGAATTGATTCTTCCTGGGTCGATGCCCGAGTGGTTAATGGGGACGGACTGTAAATTCGTTGGCAATATGTCTACGCTGGTTCAAATCCAGCTCGGCCCAATAATTCACCGATCCGCCATGAAATGATATAACCCGTTTCTTCTCTTGAAATGCCTGATAGAGAAAAAAGTCAAAATTTCTGTTCTACGTCTTATTTATTTATTTGATTTGCTCTATTTTTTCCCACAAATTATGATCGATCACGATTCATATAAAGATTTATTATCAATCGATTTGGATTTGAAATAACAAAAAAAAGATAACTAGTAATCTGTTAATCTGTGCCCTTATTACTTTACTCTAAAGTGTATATCTACGGAAATAGCAATACAATATAGCACCCGCCTTCTCGCACAACGCGGCGCGAATGGAAATAGAAAGAATGGAAATAGAAAGAAAGGGTTTGAATGAAATTTTAAGAATACGTATGCTGTACACTTTTTTTCATTTCATTTGTCTGGGATTGTAGTTCAATTGGTCAGAGCACCGCCCTGTCAAGGCGGAAGCTGCGGGTTCGAGCCCCGTCAGTCCCGACGGATCAAAATCTACAAAAATACATTGATTCATCTCTCCATTTTCTGTGAAAGAGGAGGGAAATAATGGAATTTTATTCCCAAAGAGATTTTTTTTTACTAGGGACTTGTTTTTATCACATTTTTTTCCAATCCAATAAGATTAGATCAGTAGAAAAGAAGTTGCGAACTTAATGCCCTTTTTTCGATTTCACTTAAATTCTTTGTTTGGGTTTGTTTTATTTGTAACCAATATAAGTGTAAAAGTGATTCGATAATACTTCGTGAGAAGATGAAAAAAAATAAAAAAGGCAATAGTTTTACTATTTATTTATAGAAATAATTTCTATTTATAGAAAAAAAAGGGCAAAAAATGAGAAAAAACGAAAGTAAAAACTTCTTGATTGGTTCAAGAATTTTTTTTTTTCGATTTAGTATGGATAAATGATATTTCTATGTTATACTATTCCATTCTCGACGATGAATCAATTTGCTAATTCAGATATTGTTATTCATAATATTGCTCCAATTCGATATCATCTAGATAAAATCGATTTCATTGAATTTTGAGGGGAAAGGTTTATCATTTCTATGGGATTAAATCCCGAGTTATTGCGAAGTAAAGAAAAACGAAAGAATGAAATTATGGAAGTAAATATTCTCGCCTTTATTGCTACTGCACTCTTCATTCTAGTTCCTACTGCTTTTTTGCTTATAATATACGTAAAAACTGTTAGTCAAAGTGATTAATTTGAATAAAATTTGACTTCTTAGTTCTTCTAAATTAGAAATGATGGAAGAAAAAAATGAAACGGATTCTTATTTCCTGGCTTAGATGAAATGAGTGGACTAGAATCCGTCCTATTCTAGGAGATCAGATAGTAATGGTAGAAAGAACTATATAGTTCTTTCTACTGTTATTTTTATTCTAGTGTCGAAAGTTATAGTATAGAAAGATATAGCCTTAATCTCGAGATTAAGATCTTGAATAATAAGATATTCAGTAGCTAAAAGGAAAAAGAATTCCGACCTTCCCTTCCTCATTTGTCATATATAACTCGGGTAAGGGTCCATTTTTCGAAATCCAAAATTTCCATTTAGGAAACATTCGATTGGAAATTTATTGCAATCATTTGGATTCTTTTGACTTTCGAAATATGAACATGGGAATCATTGAAATATTTGTTTAATTATAATTAAATCATCATAATTAAATGAAAAGGGAATTATTCATATATTATCTATAGAATACATTACTTCAATTGAATCCAACAAATTTTGAATTGAAGATATATTGAATTCAATTTCAAATTTCAATAGTAAAATGAAAAAAGTCTTTGCGGAACGGTCTAAATTAATACAGTTTGATTTCTCAACTCAATTAGTAAGTAGTACCTCTAGAGCCCACTTCTTCCCCATACTACGAGTGAAAGAGAAAATGTAAAGACTACCATTAAAGCACCCCAAGCGAGACTTACTATATCCATGTAAATTATGTCCCTAGCTCTATGAAGGATTTTTTCCATTATTGTTCAATAATAATAGTAGAATGATTGGTGCAGAGTCAAAAAATCATTTTGTCTAATCCAATACCTTTGATGAACCAATTCAAAAAATTCAATTAAAATGAATTCAATTATAAGTGTCAGAACTGCTTATATGATTGCTACTAGATAGAATGGGGAAATATTAAGCCCCCCCAAAATATGGTAGCGACACTCTCCGAAGTCTTAAGAACATTTTTTTAAGATATAAGAAAAATAAGACCTACTCTTTATTTTGTTGCTCTTCATAAAGTAATAAAGTAGAAAATTTAGGTCTTGCCTAAAATAGAAAATAAAAGAAAGCATTTGTGTGACTCTTTTTTCTATATTTGTATGTTAGAAAAAAATAGAAAAATCTATTGAAAAATGAATATGTATAACTACCGTTTTTCCATTCAATTGGTATTAGATTGATTGAATTCCTGACTATTCTGGAATTTTCATAAGTTTCGATCCAAAGTGTCTTGCGTTCTTTCCATAACGACTCCCTATATCGCTATCCAATCGAATTCCAGATCCAGCCAATAAACAGTACATCAGTAGTGTAAGGATTAACTATTATATGAATAATATCAAGTACAAGTATATGAATAATATCAAGATTTTTTGATTTCTTTTTCCTATTCCTACTAGAAAACTTTTATTGAATCCTAGATGAAATAATTTAAGAACTTTCCAGAACAGAACCTTAAATCACAGAAAGAAGTAGCAAAAGTCCTTTTGCTTCGCGTGCTTCTTTTGGGAACAAATTATATGATCAAAACGGAATACAGTATTTCGTGCCTTTTGTTGATCAGGCGACACCCGGATTTGAACTGGGGAAAAAGGATTTGCAGTCCCCCGCCTTACCACTCGGCCATGCCGCCAAAGCGCTAGAAAATAGATCAAAGACTTTTTTGGAGGCGGGGGACTCAACTTCTTATTTCTTATTGGAATCCCATTTTTCTTAATCTTAATTCCTGCGCTAAATAAGGGGTATCTTGAGCAATTTCAATTATAACAACAATTATGCGTATATGGAAACCCCAGAACTAAAATTCTTACATAGATATATATGTATATGAATACGAATTCTATTACAAAAAATCGCAAACAAGATATCTCTTCTAGTTTTCTATTTTATTTTGTTTCTGATTATTGGTTCTCTATCTCATCGAACATATCAAGTCCCAAATCCTTTGGTTTTACTGGTATCCAATTATATTGGAATATGGAATATCATAATAATGGTAAAAATGGAATCACTTTTTGTTGTGTTGTTGTGCTTATTCTATAGAAAACAGAACAGAAAAGAAAACAGAAAATTCCATACCATAAGTAATAAGTATAAGTTAAGTAAAATTTCGCAATTCTTTTCCAGTTGTATTTTTTACAAATTCCATTCCAATTTGAGTATAAAATTCTCTTTATTCCTCTGTTCATACGTATTTCATACATTCCATATTCTATATGGAGTTAGAGAAAATTTTATGTGATTCTGTTTACAGAATAGAAATTCTATAATTGTTAGATCGATCTATATATAGAATTTAATTGGATGAAGAACTATCCAATAATGGGATTGTTTCTTTTCATTTTCAATAAACGGGAAATTCAAAATGCTGGTGGATAGAAATGAGGAAATGTCTACAATTCCTGGATTTAATCAGATACAATTTGAAGGATTTTGTGGGTTCATTGATCAAGGCTTAAGAGAAGAGCTTTATAAGTTTCCAAAAATTGAAGATACAGATCAAGAACTTGAATTTCAATTATTTGTAGAAACATATCAATTAGTCGAACCGTTGATAAAAGAAAGAGATGCTGTATATGAATCAATCACATATTCGTCGGAATTTTATATATCCGCAGGATTAATTTGGAAATCCAATAGGGATATGCAAGAACAAACAATTTTTATTGGAAACATTCCTTTAATGAGTTCCCTCGGAACTTTTATAGTAAATGGGATATACAGAATTGTGATCAATCAAATATTGCAAAGCCCTGGTATATATTACCGGTCCGAATTGGATCATAACGGGATTTCAGTCTATACGGGCACAATAATTTCAGATTGGGGAGGAAGAGTAGAATTAGAGGTTGACAGAAAAGCCAGGATATGGGCTCGTGTGAGTAGGAAACAAAAAATATCTATTCTAGTTCTATTATCAGCTATGGGGTTGAATCTAAGAGAAATTCTAGAAAATGTCTATTACCCTGAGATTTTATTGTCTTTCCTGAATGATCAGGAGAAAAAAAAAATTAGGTCAAAAGAAAATGCCATTTTGGACTTTTATCAACAATTTACTTGTGTAGGCGGAGATCCAGTATTTTCTGAATCCTTATGTAAGGAATTACAAAAGAAATTCTTTCAACAAAGATGTGAATTAGGAAGGATTGGTCGATTAAATATAAACCGGAGATTGAATCTTGATATACCTCCTAACAATACCTTTTTATTACCGCGGGATATATTGGCAGCTGTGGATCTTTTGATTGGAATGAAATTTGGAATGGGTACACTTGATGATATGAATCATTTAAAAAATAAACGTATCCGTTCTGTAGCAGATCTTTTACAAGATCAATTCGGATTAGCCCTGATTCGTTTAGAAAATGTGGTTCGAGGAACCATAGGTGGAACAATTAGACATAAATTGATACCGACCCCTCAAAATTTGATAACTTCAACTCCATTAACAACCACTTATGAATCTTTTTTCGGATTACATCCATTATCTCAAGTTTTAGATCGAACTAATCCATTGACACAAATTGTTCATGGGAGAAAATTGAGTTATTTGGGACCTGGAGGATTGACAGGGCGAACTGCTAGTTTTCGGATACGCGATATTCATCCTAGTCACTATGGGCGCATTTGCCCAATTGACACATCTGAAGGAATCAATGTTGGACTTATTGGATCCTTAGCAATTCATGCCAAGATTGGTCATTGGGGGTCTTTAGAAAGCCCGTTTTATGAAATGTCTGAGGGATCAAAAAAAGGACGGATCCTTTCTTTATCACCAAATAGAGATGAATACAATAGGGTAGCGGCAGGAAATTCTTTGGCGCTGAATCGAGGTGTTCGGGAAGAACAGGTTGTTCCAGCTCGATACCGTCAAGAGTTCCTGACTATTGCATGGGAACAGGTTCATTTTCGAAGTATTTTTCCCTTCCAATATTTTTCTATCGGAGCTTCTCTCATTCCTTTTATCGAGCATAATGATGCGAATCGGGCTTTAATGAGTTCTAATATGCAACGTCAAGCAGTTCCACTTTCTCGATCGGAGAAGTGCATTGTTGGAACTGGATTGGAACGCCAAGTGGCTCTAGATTCAGGGGTTCCCGCTATATCCAAGCACGAGGGAAAAGTAATTTCTACTGATATTGATAAGATCATTTTATCGGGTAATGGGAATACTGTAAACATTCCATTAGTTATATATCAACGTTCTAACAAAAATACTTGTATGCATCAAAAACCCCAAGTTCCGCTGGCTAAATACATTAAAAAAGGACAAGTTTTAGCGGACGGAGCTGCTACAGTTGGTGGTGAACTCGCTTTGGGCAAAAACATATTAGTAGCTTATATGCCATGGGAAGGTTACAATTTTGAGGATGCGGTACTCATTAGCGAACGTCTGGTATATGAAGATATTTATACTTCTTTTCACATAAGAAAATATGAAATTCAGACTCATATCACAAGCCAAGGCCCTGAAAGGGTCACTAAGGAAATACCTCATCTAGAAGCCCATTTACTCAGAAATTTAGACAAAAATGGAATTGTCATGCTGGGATCTTGGGTGGAGACAGGCGATATTTTAGTAGGTAAATTAACACCGCAAATGGCGAAAGAATCGTCCTATGCCCCCGAAGATAGATTATTACGAACCATACTTGGCATTCAGGTATCTGCTTCAAAGGAAACTTGTTTAAAATTACCTATAGGAGGTAGGGGCCGCGTTGTTGATGTGAGATGGATCCAGAAAAGAGGAGGTTCTAGTTATAACCCAGAAACGATTCGTGTCTATATTTTACAGAAACGTGAGATCAAAGTCGGTGATAAAGTAGCTGGAAGACACGGAAATAAAGGCATCATTTCTAAAATTTTGCCTAGACAAGATATGCCTTATTTGCAAGATGGACGACCTGTTGATATGGTCTTCAACCCATTAGGAGTACCTTCACGAATGAATGTAGGACAAATATTTGAAAGTTCGCTCGGGTTAGCAGGAAGTCTGCTAGATAAACATTATCGAATAGCACCTTTTGATGAGAGATATGAACAAGAGGCCTCGAGAAAACTAGTGTTTTCTGAATTATATGAAGCCAGTAAGCAAACAGCCAATCCATGGGTATTTGAACCCGAGTATCCGGGAAAAAGTAGAATATTTGATGGCAGAACGGGAGATCCTTTTGAACAGCCTGTTATAGTGGGAAAACCTTATATATTGAAATTAATTCATCAAGTTGATGATAAAATACACGGACGTTCCAGCGGATATTATGCACTTGTTACACAACAACCCCTTAGGGGAAGGTCCAAACAAGGGGGGCAACGAGTGGGAGAAATGGAGGTTTGGGCTCTAGAAGGATTTGGTGTTTCTCATATTTTACAAGAGATGCTCACTTATAAATCGGATCATATTCGAGCCCGCCAAGAAGTACTTGGTACTACAATCATTGGAGGAACAATACCCAAACCTCAGGATCC